TTGAATTGGGACCAAGAACAAAATGGTTCTATAGAAGAGGTTCATGCTTCCTTTGTTGAGGTAAGGGCAAATGATCTAATTCGCGATTTCATAAGAATTGAGTTAGTCAAGTCCACTATTTCGTATACCGGAAAAAGGTATGATAGGGCAAGTTCCGGATTGATTCCCGATAATGGATTAGATTGCACCAATATCAATCCTTTTTATTCCAAGGCGAAGATTCAATCACTTAGCCAACATCAAGGAACTATTGGTATGTTGTTGAATCGAAATAAGGAATGCCAATCTTTGCTAATTTTGTCATCATCCAATTGTTCTCGAATTGGTCCATTCAATAGTTCGAAATATAACAATGTGACAAAAGAATCGGATCCCCTAATTCCAATTAGGGATTATTTAGGTCCCTTAGGCGCTATTGTACCTAAAATATCGAATTTTTATTCATCTTACCATTTAATAACTCATAATCAGATCGTGTTAAAGAAATATTTGCTACTTGACAATTTGAAACAGATTTTCCAAGTACTTCAAGTACTTAAATACTGTTTAATAGATGAAAATAGGAGGATTTATAATCCCGATCTATGCAGTAACATCGTTTTGAACCCATTCCATTTGAATTGGTGCTTTCTCCATCATGATTATTGTGAAGAGACATCGATCAAAATTAGCCTTGGACAATTTATTTGTGAAAATGTATGTCTATTTAAATACGAACCACACGTAAAAAAATCTGGTCAAATTTTAATTGTTAATGTCGACTTTTTAGTTATAAGATCGGCTAAGTCTTATTTGGCTACTCCTGGAGCAACTGTTCATGGTCATTATGGGAAAATCCTTTACGAAGGAGATACATTAGTTACATTTATATATGAAAAATCGAGATCTGGTGACATAACGCAAGGTCTTCCAAAAGTAGAACAAATCTTAGAAGTGCGTTCGATTGATTCAATATCGATGAACCTCGAAAGGAGAGTTGAAGGTTGGAACGAGTGTATACCAAGAATTCTTGGGATCCCCTGGGGGTTTTTGATTGGAGCTGAGCTAACCATAGCCCAAAGTCGTATCTCTTTGGTTAATAAGATCCAAAAGGTTTATCGATCCCAGGGGGTACAGATCCATAATAGACATATAGAGATTATTGTACGTCAAGTAACATCAAAAGTGTTGGTTTCAGAAGATGGAATGTCTAATGTTTTTTCGCCTGGAGAATTAATCGGATTGTTGCGAGCGGAACGAGCAGGGCGCGCTTTGGACGAATCAATCTGTTATCGGGCAATCTCATTGGGAATAACAAGAGCGTCTCTGAATACTCAAAGTTTCATATCCGAAGCAAGTTTTCAAGAAACCGCTCGAGTTTTAGCAAAAGCTGCTCTACGAGGTCGTATTGATTGGTTGAAAGGCCTGAAAGAGAACGTTGTTCTGGGGGGGATTATACCTGTTGGTACCGGATTCCAAAAATTTGTGCACCGTTCAAGGCAAGACAAAAACATTTATTTGGAAATCAAAAGAAAAAATCTATTCGAGTTGGAAATGAGAGATATTTTGTTACACCATAGAGAATTATTTTGTTCTTACGCGACAAACAATTTCCATGAGACAAATTTACATGAGACATCAGAACAATCATTTATGCGATTTAATGATTCCTAAGAGCGGATTCATTTTCACTTTAATTATCTTTTAACTATACTGGTCTGATTATTGATTTGGTAATAAATAAAATAAGTAATTAAAAAAAATTATGGTTTGTGCCGTGTATCAATGGTCAATCCCCGGTAGAAGGTTCCATCGGAACAATTATTTATTTCAAGGTACCTCGTCTCTTTGTTAATAATACGAAAAAGAAAAAACAAAAAGGAAGTGTGGGAAAAAATGACAAGAAGATATTGGAACATCAATTTGGAAGAGATGATGGAAGCAGGAGTTCATTTTGGTCATGGTACTAAGAAATGGAATCCTAGAATGGCCCCTTACATTTCTGCAAAGCGTAAAGGTATTCATATTACAAATCTCGCTAGAACTGCTCGTTTTTTATCAGAAGCCTGTGATTTAGTTTTTGATGCAGCAAGTAGGGGAAAAAACTTCTTAATCGTCGGTACCAAAAATAAAGCATCGGATTCAGTAGCATCAGCTGCAATAAGGGCTCGGTCTCATTTTATTAATCAAAAATGGCTCGGTGGTATGTTAACGAATTGGTCCACTACGGAAACGAGACTTTATAAGTTCAGGGACTTAAGAGCAGAAGAAAAGATGGGGAAACTCAACCGTCTCCCCAAAAGAGATGCAGCAATGTTGAAGAGAAAATTATCTACCTTGCAAACATATCTCGGTGGGATCAAATATATGACGGGATTGCCTGATATTGTGATCATCGTTGATCAGCAAGAAGAATATACGGCTCTTCGAGAATGTGCCATTTTGGGGATTCCAACGATTTGTTTAATCGATACAAATTGTGACCCAGATCTTGCAGATATTTCGATTCCAGCCAACGATGACGCTATAGCTTCAATTCGATTGATTCTTAACAAATTAGTATCCGCAATTTGTGAAGGTCGTTCTAGCTATATAAGAAATCGTTGATTATGATTAAGATTAAGAATAATAAAATTAGTTAATGTTAATTATTGGGCAACTCCATAGATTTATTGGATCGGTTACTTTTTTTTGAATTTTTAAAAATAGATAAAAAAAAAGAACTGGGGATATTGATATATATTATGATGTTATGTGATTTCTTGGTATCCTAAATATATGATTAATGATTCAAGTTGGTGAGTTGAGAAAGAAATGGTTGAATCAAACTAATTCCTTTTTTGAAGTTCAATTTCTATCAGAGGACAATATGAATGTTATACCATGTTACATTAAAACACTCAAGGGGTTATACGATATATCGGGTGTAGAAGTAGGCCAACATTTCTATTGGCAAATAGGAGGTTTACAAATCCATGCCCAAGTACTTATCACTTCTTGGGTCGTAATTGCTATCTTGTTAGGTTCAGCCATCATAGCTGTTCGGAATCCACAAACCATTCCGACCGACGGTCAGAATTTCTTTGAATATGTCCTTGAATTTATTCGAGACTTGAGCAAAACCCAGATTGGAGAAGAATATGGACCTTGGGTTCCTTTTATTGGAACTATGTTCCTATTTATTTTTGTTTCTAATTGGTCAGGTGCCCTTTTACCTTGGAAAATCATACAGTTACCTCATGGGGAGTTAGCTGCGCCCACGAATGATATAAATACTACTGTTGCTTTAGCTTTACCCACGTCAGTGGCATATTTTTATGCAGGTCTTACCAAAAAAGGGTTGGGTTATTTCGAGAAATACATCAAACCAACTCCAATACTTTTACCAATTAACATCCTAGAAGATTTCACAAAACCCTTATCTCTTAGTTTTCGACTTTTCGGGAATATATTGGCTGATGAATTAGTAGTTGTTGTTCTTGTTTCTTTAGTCCCTTCAGTAGTTCCTATACCTGTCATGTTTCTTGGATTATTTACAAGTGGTATTCAAGCTCTTATTTTTGCAACGTTAGCCGCGGCTTATATAGGTGAATCCATGGAGGGTCATCATTGACTAGTTTTCGAAATAGTCTTTTTTTTTTTAGCTTATCCCAATTCATGCATGGTTCAAGATAATCTGCTTGGTTGGAGAACATAATAGATATAAATACGTATGAATATATGACCTAGAGTCGTAGGAGAGAAGATGAACGATATTACGGAATTGTAAAAAAAAAAAGGATGGGTTGGGGAGGTCACACTAGATGTATGTAATGTCTATAAGTCCAGCCACTTTTTGTGTGGGTTTCGAGGAATGATTCTATAATCCGATTCAATATAAAATGTGGCCAGTTTACGTTATGGAAGAAAGAAATGTATATGTAATATGTATATGTAATATTAGATATTCACTAGTTATATAGTCCTATCTATATATAAATAGAAGTCCTTATGCCTTACCTATATACTAACTAACTATATATATATCTAACTATATGCTATATATATGTAATATATATATATATATAGCAATATATATAGATAGCAATATATATAGCAAAATAAATAAAAAATATATATATATATGTATTGATATACATATTGATATCGTTATATTGATATATTGATATCGTTGATATCGATCATATTGATATCCATTGCATATATTGATGATTGCATATATTGATTTGATTGCAGTTTACTGCATTTAGATTAGATGGATTACAAGATAAGTCAAGTCCTTTCTTCTGTTTCATTTGTGATTGTGGATTGGATGAAAAAACAGATGAACTCAAGGATATAGAAGAGTAAAAAACGAAGGATGGAATGAAAGAATGGTTGGAAAGAAAGAAATGCAATAACTAGAGCCATATGTATATGGATTTACAAAAACTTCATCATGGGTAGAAACAAAAAACGAGATATCGAAGTAGTTCTGACGATTCAGTAATATTATCATTAGTTTTTAGTTACTCCGACCCAATAGATCTTAATGATCAAACTTAATGATAAAATTAAGTAATAATTCATTGGTTGATTGTATCATTAACCATTTATTTTTTTTTTTGTGCGAGGAACTTACCATGAATCCACTGATTTCTGCCGCTTCCGTTATTGCTGCTGGATTGGCTGTAGGACTTGCTTCTATTGGACCCGGAGTTGGTCAAGGTACTGCTGCAGGCCAAGCTGTAGAGGGTATTGCGAGACAACCAGAAGCAGAGGGTAAAATACGAGGTACTTTATTGCTTAGTCTAGCTTTTATGGAAGCTTTAACAATTTACGGACTGGTTGTGGCATTAGCACTTTTATTTGCGAATCCTTTTGTTTAATCCTAGAAATGTAAAAAAGTACCTTAGATTACATACTTATTTTACTTTTTTTCTTTATTAACTTGAAATTAAATTGTCGTTTGCTTCTTCGAATTATATCAACACTTTACTCCTATAATTACTTATTTGTTGAGACTACAGGAAGGACTGCTT